GTCAGAATTTTTCTAGGATCAATAAATTAAGAAATTCTGATTTTACTGTTATACAATTCACTCGTATGAATAGAGCAAAAGAGAAAATAAAAAGTTACTCCTATATAGTTTTATACAACCTTTATTTATTATTATTTTTTTTTTATTATTTACTTAATTCATTTCATTTAGTTTGATTAGAGTTAAACTCCTTAAAAACCTCCGCTTTCTTTAAAATATCCTGAACTGTTTCTGTAGGTTGAGCACCTTTCTCAAGGAAATATAAAATAGCAGGAACATTTAAATAAGTTTGATTCTTTATCGGATCATAAAAACCCACTTTCCGAAGATCTCGTCCTTCTCTTCGGGACCGAACATCAATTGCAACGATTCGATAGACGGCTCATTGGGATAGATGTAAAAAAGAACCCCCCCCCTAGAAACGTATAGGAAGTTTTCTCCTCGTACGGCTCGTTAAAAATGATTCTAAGTTCTACTTATTACATACAATCACAAATGGGGCTAGAAAATGGTTAAATCAATTAGATTCTGGTTTAACTCCCCCTTTTTTTGTTACTTCCTTAAAAAAACCATTTGTACTTATAACTCAAGTTAGATAACTCTCAAACGGCTCAAAGTAAAATATTTAAGCATTTCATTTCTTGAGTGGTCTTTAAACCCCCTTTTTTGTTTCTTTCGTTTCAAATCTATTTGCATTTTTATTATGGTCCAATTATGGAAACAATGGAAAAGATCTTTTCTTGTTTTGGGATCCTTTTAATCTTTGTTTTAAATCATTGGGTTTAGACATAACTTCGGCAATTCTTAATCCTTTTAAAATGGCAGCAACATACCCTTTTTTGCGATTTTTTTTTCTAATAAAGAATTATAGATAGTTATAGATAGAAAGAGTGGATTCTCATATGATACACTTTGTATGGAAAGAATTTTTGCAATTCCAATAAATTTTCTTTTAGATTGGAAACGTGAAACCCTTTCGATTTCTCTATTAACGATATACTTACGAAGTTGTTACAATTTATTGATTGGCATTAACCATAGACCTTTGCCCCTGAGAAAGGAATCAATACTTTCTACTCGAGCTCCATCATGTACTATTTCCATTAAAACCCAATGGGGTTTGTAGTGAAACAGAAGAAATAATGTCGAGTCAAGAGCACCTTCATTCTTAGATAAAATGGTGGATGTAAAAATCCACAACGGATCGTGTCTTTCAAGTCGCACGTTGCTTTCTACCACATCGTTTCAAACGAAGTTTTACCATAACATTTCTTCTCTAATTGGGAACCGGTATGGAATTGATTCCATTATGGAATCGTGAATAATCATTGGTTCATTCGCTCCATATACATAGTACTCTATCACTTTGCTTCTAGATAGATGGATATAAATTTTTTTGAAGAGGTTTTTCAACGTAACCCCAATTTGAGTGTTTTTATTCTATTATTTGTATTGTATAATAGAAATACAATATGTTTTTTATTATCAAAATTATTATATTCTAAAATAGAAATATATAAATAAAAAAGGGAATCAATTCAAATTTTGCGTTTATTTTTATGAATTATGAAATGAATAAAAAAGACTAATGGGAGGGAAGATTTGATCCCTTATTGTTTCGATTCTTATTTTATAAAATAGCTACAAAGAAGAGTTCCGATTTCTATCTATCAGATAGATTAAACAATTGTTACTCTTATAAATAAATATAGTTAACTATTGAAATTGGCTTCTTTTTATTTATTTATTTATTTTTATTTATTTATATAGTAGATCATAAAATTTTTGTTTCACAACGTAAAATGACTCGTACTGAAATAAAGCATAGGAGCATAGAATAATACTAATATATACATATAGGCTACGCATTTACTAGTTTTATATACGTATTTTCATATTTTGTTTAACTTAATATTCAGTAATCTTTCTATTAAGATTTTCATAAAAGATATAAAGAAAAAAATCAAATGAATTAATTTCTTTATCTCTATTCTTCCCACCCCTTCCATAGATTTCTAATTAGTCATTAGAGTCAAACACGAAATACCTAAAAGTTCAAATAAATAAGTTCTTCCTCCCCTTTTTTATTATTTTAGTCCCCTAATCAAGCCTTACGAAAGAAGGAAATCCCCCTACTTGAATTCAATTATAGTACCAATAACTACTAGATCCAAAAAATGACTTTAAAGAATAGAAAATAAGATTTAAGAAAGATGAGTTCTTTCGTACAAAATGCATATGATATGCATCAGTGAAAATTTCATATCAGATAGAATCTAAGTAAATCACTTTACTCAATAGAACGAAAATAAACATCTAATAAAAAAAAGGGCCCCTTCGCGCTTTTAATGAAAATCCTTGTAATTATGATTTCAATTCCTATTTTACTTAGATTACAGATGGATTCCGACGCCTTCGCGTGTCATTTGAACTCTCGAGTTTGTCAAAAAAAAGAAAGATTTATTTAATAATTTCGAGAAGAATAAACAAAACAAAAAAAGAAATTAAGCATTCTATTCAATATTAGACCTTTAAATAGAAACAGATGCTTATAAGAATATTATTCTATTTTTTTTTTATTCTAATCAAATGTATATTTAGAATGGAATATGAGCTGGGACGGAAGGATTCGAACCTCCGAATACCGGGACCAAAACCCGTTGCCTTACCACTTGGCCACGCCCCATTTTAATTTCTATTCGACACTAATAAAGAATAATGCTGGTATTGGTTGATCGTCAATTCGAATCCAAATATCGAATTTAGAGAATATATTCTTGCTACGATTTTTATACATATATATTATAGAATAAAATTCAATTTATTGATCATTACATATAATTCAATTAAGATATTGTATGAAAGTCGAATTTCTTCTATTCTATTTGAGAATGGGAGGGTTTTTGATTGGGTGAATTCAAAGACAAAGAAGAATTTTTTCTACTTTACTTTCTTCCTTTTGACTTCAATCAATAACTCAATCAAAATGCAATTATCTATAAGAAAAAAAATGTCTGTTATGCTTAATATCTTTAGTTTGATCTGTATTAATTCGGCTCTTTATTCGAGTAATTTTGTCTTCGCCAAATTGCCGGAGGCCTATGCTTTTTTGAATCCGATTGTAGATGTTATGCCAGTCATACCTCTGTTTTTTTTTCTCTTAGCCTTTGTTTGGCAAGCTGCTGTAAGTTTTCGCTGAGATCTTTAATATTATCCTAGAAAATTCAGAGGATTTATTTCGAAAATTCTATCAATTGGATCAGATAAGTCTCATAATAATGAACCCTCAATTCAAAGAAACTATTGACCTGACGCGAGAAATCGAAATCACCCCCAGTCCGACCCCATTTTATTTGCCGGCGAAAGAAACTAATTCTATTAATATCAGAGTCTTCGAGAATATATAATTTTGGGTATAAAATATACTTTTATAGTAATGAAAGACTCTTCTGACAAAAGAATTTTCAGAAATTCCAAAATTTTTCTATTTCTAGAAAGCACTTCGTTTCTTGATGTCAAAATAGGGATTAGGATATGTGGCATAAAAAAAGACGATCTATTCCCCCTTTTCCCAAAAAAATGATATGATCTTGGAGATTGTGTAATGCTTACTCTCAAACTTTTCGTTTATACAGTAGTGATATTCTTTGTTTCTCTCTTCATATTTGGATTCCTATCTAATGATCCAGGGCGTAATCCTGGACGTGAAGAATAAAATAAAAAATGAGTTGAAAATTGTGAAAGATAAATGAAATTCAAATATCAAGTCATCGAGGGAGGCGGAAAGAGAGGGATTCGAACCCTCGGTACAAATAACTTGTACAACGGATTAGCAATCCGCCGCTTTCGTCCACTCAGCCATCTCTCCCAATTGAAAACAAATTACAATTACTATGTTACATTACACATAAAGTAAGGATTAAAAAAGGCTTTCTTTCTATCTTTTTTTTATATAGATTAATAGATTAGATATGTATAACTTTTATCAGTAATTCCTGTTAGATAAAGTAAGAGCTAAAAGGATCCAATTGTTTTCATTTTGATCGAAGGGGTCCTTTCTTTTATCTTTTACTCCCACGCCCGGCTGGCTAGGAAAATACCTAGCCGGGCCCTTTTCCAAGCCCGTTTTTGTTACAACGAATGATAGATAAAACCCTTTATCAGCTTTGAAAAAAGAAAGGCGTATTTTTTTTTTTTAGTTATTTAATCTTAATCCCGCGAACACAAAAATGAAGTTACCACTCTAATTTTCATGATTCGTTTAGGATACTATTTATTTTGATTACGCCAAATGCCTCTGTTCGACAAAAGATCCATTTGTATACAATAATTATATTGTAGCGGGTATAGTTTAGTGGTAAAAGTGTGATTCGTTCTATGAACCCCCTTAATAGTTAAGGGGTCCCTCGGTTTAATTTATATTCCGATTAAAAACTTTTTTTCTTAAAAGGATTAAATCCTTTACCTCTCAATGACGGATTCGAGGAAAAATAGAAATTATCGTGATTTATATCCAAATAACAACTCGAAATTGAAAAATTGGATTCTAAAATTTCGAAACATAATTTGTGAATTGGATTAATACTTCCAATTAAATAATTATGAATTAAAGATCCATGGTTGAAGATAGAAAAGTTTATTTCTAACCGTAACTAAATCTTCAATTTTAAGTTGATAGAAAAGAAATTGAAGCAAAATAGCTATTAAATGATGACTTTGATTTACTAGAGACATCGACATATTGTTTTAGCTCGGTGGGAACAAAGTACTTTTCCTAAGGATTTTTTGAAATAGAAATAAAGAACGAAAGAACTAGAAAGATTGTTACAATTATCTTACTCTAGCGGGATCATCTAGAAAGCAAGTCTTTTTGAATTCAATGTATTCAGACAAAAAGCTAACATAGATGTTATGGGTAGAATTTTCATTAACATCTTTTAGATCTAGGAATTTATCCATCTTCCATAAAGGAGCCGACTGAAACCAAAGTTTCATGTTCG